CAGATTATTGTATCATTATAACAGACAATGGATTTGATGCCCTTTTTGCAGCAAATCGCATTGCCGCGTCAGTCAGAGAAAAGGCACATACTCATCCATTGCGATTAGCAGGTCTAGTAGGAAACCGAACAGCTAAGAGAGATCTCATTAATAAGTATGTAGAAGCTTGTCCAATGCCTGTATTAGAAGTATTACCTCTAATAGAAGATATACGAGTCTCTAGAGTAAAAGGTAAGACCTTATTTGAAATGGCTGAATGTCAATCGAATCTTAATTACGTCTGCGATTTCTATCTGAATATAGCAGATCAAATATTATCTCAACCTGAAGGAATTATCCCTAGAGAGATTCCAGATAGGGAATTATTTAGTTTACTCTCAGATTTCTATCTAAATCCTGACCAAGGACAACGAGGAAAAAATAGTCAAAAAGATGAACAGGATGTTCTGCTTGACTTTACAATTATTTAAACTTATAGATCTTATCTCTCTCTTCTCTCTCTTTTTATCTATATCTCTTTAGGAAACTTTTTCATGAAGACTCTTGAAACTCTCACTTTTGAATGTGAAACTGGTAATTATCATACTTTTTGTCCTATTAGTTGTGTAGCCTGGTTGTATCAAAAGATTGAAGATAGTTTCTTTCTAGTAGTAGGGACAAAGACTTGTGGTTATTTCTTACAGAATGCTCTTGGAGTTACGATATTTGCAGAGCCTCGTTATGCAATGGCAGAATTAGAAGAGGGGGATATCTCAGCATAATTGAATGATCAAGAAGAATTAGCAAGAATATGTCTTCAAATAAAGAGAGATAGAAACCCTAGCGTTATTATTTGGATTGGTACGTGTACTACAGAGATAATAAAGATGGATCTGGAGGGTATAGGGCCGAAACTAGAAAAAGAACTTGGAATACCAATTATAGTAGCTCGGGCCAATGGACTGGACTACGCCTTTACTCAAGGAGAAGATACTGTACTCGCTGCCATGACACATAGATGCCCAGAATATAATGCACAAGAGAATAAACCAGAACAAAATCTGTTTAATAGTATTGACAAATTAGACGTTACTGCAAAAAAGAAAGAAGGATCAACTTCAAATGAACAAGAACCAAGCAATCCTGTTCTAGTGCTTTTTGGATCTTTACCTTCAACTGTAGCTTCCCAATTAAATTCAGAATTAGAACGTCAATCTATTCGAGTCTCAGGTTGGTTACCCTCTCAGAGATATACCAAACTTCCAGCATTAGGAAAAGGAGTCTATGTCTGCGGTGTAAATCCCTTTCTAAGCCGTACGGCAACAACTCTTATGCGGCGCCGGAAATGCCAATTAATTGGAGCACCTTTCCCGATCGGCCCAGATGGAACACGTGCTTGGATCGAAAAGATTTGTTCCGCTTTTAAAATAGAACCTAATGGCTTAGAAGAAAGAGAAAATAGCATATGGAAGGGCTTAAAAGATTATCTTGGAATAGTAACTGGAAGGTCTATATTCTTCATGGGAGATAACCTATTAGAAATATCCATAGCAAGATTTCTAATTCGATGCGGAATGATTGTTTATGAAATAGGTATTCCTTATATGGATAAACGATATCAAGCTGCTGAGTTATCTCTTTTACGAGATACTTGTATCCGGATGAATACACCTATGCCACGAATCGTTGAGAAACCAGATAATTACAACCAAATGCAACGTATGCATGAATTAAGACCTGATTTAGCAATTACTGGAATGGCTCATGCCAATCCTTTAGAAGCAAGAGGTATTGATACAAAATGGTCCGTTGAATTTACATTTGCTCAGATTCATGGATTTACTAACGCAAGGGATGTGCTTGAACTTGTTACGCGTCCTTTACGGCGTAACACTGATTTAGGACATTTGGGTTGGAACAACCTCTCAAAGCAAGCAGTAACAGTTTAACTAAACCCGCTATTTCCATTACTAAAGGCCAAAAGGTCTAACTGATTGATAGAGATATCTGATGGTATCTCTTAGATTTCTTAGTCATAAGAATATCTCTTTATGATTAAGAAATCTATTGACCTTATTAAAGAAGATCGTTATACTGATTATACAAGAAATACAATAAATAGTACTGATACATTAAAAGAAAGAAAAATAAAGATAATAGAAACAAAGGAAGAATTTATTATGAACGTAAAAAGCGTTCAAGTGTCGTTGTATCTATTCCAAGTCTCACTAGTTACTTGGGTAAGAGTAGCAAGTCCTTGCATATTTTTCGGACTCTATTATGGGTTACTGTCAACATTACCTATTGGGCCTTCCCATATACTAACTATAAGATCTTTTCTCTTAAAAGGAAATATTAGTGGCATCGTTTCTTTGAGTGGTTTAATGATAGGTCAGCTAATACTATTCTTTTCAATATTCTGTTCGCCTTTGTACATATTGCTAGTAAAACCACATTTCATAACTCTTCTAATAGTGCCGTACATGTTGTTCTACTGGTATCGAACAAAGGATTTCTGGGATTATCAAATATTTCGTCCTATTGGTTCATTGATCGATCCTCAGATCTATATTATATTTTTAGATAGTTTTGCTCTTCAATTATTGAACCCAATCCTTCTACCAAGTCCTGTATTGACTAGGCTCATTCATCTTTCTCTTTTTCGTTACAGTAGTAATGTAATGTTTCTAGTTAGTGCTTTTACGGGTTGGCTAATGGGACATCTACTTTTTATGAATCTATCCAAATTCCTTTTGGTTCGTATAGAAAGTGATTCGCCGATTCTCTACTTACTAGTAAAACGGATTATACAGAAGACTTTTAGTATTATTATTTATATAAACATATTACTCTATTTAGGCAAAGCTCCAGTTTCTCTTTTTACTCACAAAATAGAAGATCGAATTGTTTTACTTGACGAAAATCTTTACGAATTACCAGACTGGACACTATGGATGTTCAAAGAATGGCCTAGTTCTTCTTTTGATCAATATAAAGAGAATCGGCCTACACGATACATAAGAAATAGTCGGTTCAGCGGCAATGGACCTGTGAAAACACAAGTATCAAATCATTTCTTTAATAGATGTTTGACTGATGGTAAAGAGAGGATCGCTTTTACCGCGTTACCAAGTTTGTCAATCTTTTCCAATCAATTACAATTACTAACATCTTCCTCCAAAGACGAAGACTTCGATTGTTCACTATCAAATCCGTATAAAGATTGGATATATAAGCACTCAAGAAGAAACGAAGCTCTACTCAATGAATTAAAGAATCGAGTACAATCCCTAGACACTAAGTCTATCTTTTCAAAGACAATAGAAAGAAGGACCGAATTAAGTAATCCCAATGAAGAAAGATTACCTAGACTGTGCAACCCTTTTTTAAGTACTACATATCGGGTAAGGATTCCGATCTCAAAGTCATCTTGGATATTGTACGATTTGTTAAAGCCAAAGATAGATACTAATAACGAGGATACTAAAAAGTCTAATTATTACCCCAGGATTGAAAATTGGATTTCTAACAAGCACCAACAGTTAGACTATGAGAAGATTCCTTTCCCTTGGGAAACATTATCGCCAAGAGCTCAACGAATTTTTTTACTAATGTTCGAGAATTCGGTTAACTTTAGTATTCAGAAGATATTCGACAAAGTGAACCTTGACTACAAAGGAAATGATCTACTGTCTGTAACTCCAGAACTAAATTGGGAACACGTATTCCAGCTTCCGCTGCCAGAGCGCATTCTATTCTTTATTTATCTTAAAGAAGATTGTAATGGTTTTGATTGGATCGATTTGTTAGATATCATTTCGATTGACAAGAGAAGATCTTCTCTTTGGGAACAAAGAGTACGTTCACTCTATAAGGTTGAAGAACTGTTAGAAGAATTACCTCATAATACTAACTTATTGTTTAATAATAGATTTGATATCGTCGGTGGAATTACTGATATTCGTAATAGAAAATTAAAGAATCTAGGAGTCAGTATTGGAAAAACGAGAGCAAAAACAAGAAAGATAATCAAACGTTTCTCAGAAACTCCTGACTTTCGTCGAAGACTCATAAAAGGGTCTATGCGTTCCAGAAGACGTAAAATGCTGGTTTGGAAATTGTTTCAAGAAAGAGCGCATTCGCCTTTTTTCTTGAGATTGATGGAAATGCCTCAGCACTCTACGAAAGAATTTATTGGTTCCAAAGGATTGACAATCGATTCAGAGCAAGAGACTAACACCGAATTTGAAGAACAAAAATCAATTTCTTCGTCCCTAAAGAATGTACAAGCACTACGGTCGTTGCTATCAGCGAGATTAGATGTAAGTTCGATTCACACAGGAAGGGGTTTATTATTAGTTTTACAATCAAATATTCGGAAATATGTGAAACTACCTATATTAATAACAGTTAAGAATATTGTTCGTATTCTTCTTTTCCAAGCTCCCGAATGGAATCAAGACTGGAGTGAGTGGCACAAAGAATCTCATATTAACTGTACCTATGATGGTGAAGAATTTTCAGATACTGATTTACCGGGTCGTTGGTTAAAAGAAGGTCTTCAGATAAAGATTGTGCATCCTTTTCAGTTGAAACCTTGGCACAAGTATCAAAAGAAACAATCTATTCTTCGACGAAATAAGATCAATCGCAAGAGTATTAAAACACAAGAAGCAAGAGAAACAAATAAGGGAGAACAAGAAAAGTTTAAAGCTACTTATTTAACAATTTGGGGGTTTCAAACAGATAGACCTTTTGGAACTATCCAGAAACAGCCTTCTTTTTGGAAATCTATAAAGAAAGCATTAATAAAGACCTACAGGAATAGTCTTTCGTTACGAATTAGGCAAATAGATTCTCTTTGGTATAGATTAGGTATACCTAAGATATTTGATTCAAGTGTACAGAGATATTTGAATCTTTTCAACAGATTCAGAGTGGCCGAAGAGAATTCTAGTCAAACCAATGCTTTTTGGAACAATACTTTATCTGATGCAAAGATTAGATATGAAGAGAAAGAGAGAAGACCAGATAGCGAAAAGACTCATAAAGAATCGACTAATATTGCTAGTTATTCTCAATCGAGAGTTATAAATGATAATAGAGATAATCTAGATGACTTTAATGGAGTTGAGCCAAATACTGGTTTTTTCATCCATCAATCCACGAATATACTAACCAAAACGATTGATAAAAAGGAACAAAGTATTAAGATATTCCCTCTTAGTAAAAGAGAAATTGATCAAAGACTAAACAAAAGAAATCTCATCAGTTCTTTGAGATTCAAAAAGAGATTAGTAGATATTCAAAGAAGAAAGTTGAGGCTTCGTAGAGGAATCACAGAATTCATTGAGAAATATTTATCAATGGAAATTCTTATTCAGAGAACTAGTAGAGTTCTTTATCATTATTTTGTCACATTGAAAACATTCCAAATACAACTATTAAGAGTCATAAAGAACACTATTGAGAATGATGTTGACATAGAAGAGTTGACTCTAGCTACTCTAAATATAAACAACAAGATCGTTGAAGTAGACAATAGATTAATTGGCCCATTATCTCAAGCATATATCTATGACAATGTATGGTATAAAAACGGAACAGACAATGTAGATCTAAATAGATTGATGGAGACCTTGAAAGATAGTGAAACTCCAAAAGAATTGAGTAATCAGAAAGAAATAGACAGGTCTTATGATTCGAATGATTATAACGAGAGATGGAATCGTGAGAAATATAATAATGTTTTCAATAATGCCGATCTTTCCATAAAGAGAATGAAATCCTCGAGTTCTCCTCATGCTAGGGATAAAAAGACAAAGAGTCAAGATTTCTTAGACTGTCTCGAAAACATAGACGAAACCATACAAGAATATATCAATGAACCCATTAAAGACTTTGTAGTAACGCAGGGTCTTGTCAAGCAGCTTTCAAATCTGACTAGAGATGATTGGGAAATCTGGTTAGGGTTTCTCAATAGATACAACTTACCGTTGGAAGTATGGCGTAAGATAACACCACAAGCATGGAGAGTCAATGTTGAGAATCTAAATACATTTGAAAAGATCGAGAAAACTTCTTTTGAGGACCAAGGCAGAAGAAGATATGTCTCTCATGAAAGTCAAGATGATTTTTGTTTATATATTCAAAACCCTTCATTAAAAGATCGGATTAAGAATCTTACCAAGCGTTATAAATATACTAATTTGCTATTCAACCTTGTCAATTCTTTGCAAAAGCACGGAGCTGAGGTGTTAAAGAAGGCAATAATACAAAAGAGTTGGTGGAAAAGTCGTATCAAAGGCTTTATTGCCAAGAAGAAACGAAAGAGTTTTCATCAACCAATCTTTCAACTACAAAAAGAGTTGGTTCTAAAGACCGATTTAGCCCTATGGATAATTCCAGATGTTAGTAAACTTAAAGATCTATCTAAAACAGGATCAGCATCAAATCTTGTATCTACGACTTGTATCTTAGAGAAATCTCTATCCGGTTATCTTCCGGATGAACAAGGGGATTATGGAATTATGGTTAAATCAGACGAGATGCTTCTGAAAGAGAGGTTGAATCATTATTATATATTTCAATGGAAATGGAAATCTGAGGCAGTATATAAGAAGTTGCAAAGATTTAAAGACTTCCTATCTCTCATCAACATATTGGAGGTTAAACAAGATTTTACTACGTTCTCTATTAGTATGGGTGTAGACTTAAATCTATTGAATCGTTTTTTGGAAGAAGATAAAATCAAGATCTTAGAAGATTTATTTAGCGTCTCGTCTCATCGTTTATCGCGAGTATTTGATGATCAGATTTTGATGTATAAGATTGTCACTATACTATTGAAATTCAGAAATCGATTTAGAAGAAGTTTGAATAAGAATATCCTCGACGAGTGTAAAATACGTTTGTTGCTTATTAATAGAAGAATAGATCTCCCTTATCTCTATAATATTGATGATCTATTGTTTCCTCGAAAGCGTCGGGAATCACAATTTCTCAGCTCTCTGGGAATTGCTAAACGTGTGAAATGGACAGAAGATCTCGTAGACTCTACTTTTCAAGTGCAAAAGACAACTAAGGGTGAGGAATCAAAGGATTTCAGTAAAACCCAAATAATTAAACGTTTTCTCTGGCCTAGTCATCGTTTAGAAGAATTAGCTTGTATAAACAGATTCTATCTAAACACCAATAATGGAAGTCGATTTGCTATAATTAAGATACGCATGTATACCGTTATCTAAACTAAGAGAAAAGACATAGATTCAAGCTCTTATTAAGATTTACCAAGAGCTTGAATCTATGTCTTTTCTCTTATGTAAAAATAGGATATAGATATCCTATTTACGAGAAACAGTAATATATTTCTCAGAATCAATTCCAATTAAAAAATGCAGTGTAGTTGGAAATAGTCAATGACATGTTTGATCCTAATTATTATAGCCCAGACTTCTATTACTCAAATGGATAAATGTATTCCTTTGTAGTGTAATATTCTGCAGAAGAAAGTTAATAAATACTATTACGAAGAAACAAGAAGAAAGATGTCTCTTAATTCATCATTGATTTATAAAAAAGAAGATACAGGGTCTACTGAGTCTCAGGTAGCTTTTTTGACTAATATAATCTCAAAACTTACCTCTCATTTGAAATTGCATCCGAAAGATTATTCCTCTCAAAGAGGTTTGTGGAAACTACTGGGGAAACGAAAACGTCTTCTAAGATATTTATCTAGAAAAGATATGCCTTCTTATACCAGAATAAGTACTACTTTAGGTATTCGAAAATCATAAAGAAAAACGTTGAACTCTATCAAAGCATAGAATTCTATTTACTTACTTTATGACAAATGAATGATTCAAATTCGAATTCCTTACCGAGTCTGAGATCTTTGAAGAGAAATGGGAATTATTTACAAGTATGCCTCGCACAAGAATAGATACAGTTATTGTGAGCATGGGTCCCCATCATCCATCCATGCATGGTGTCCTTCGACTTATTGTTACTTCAGATGGTGAGAATGTTGTTAACTGCGAACCAATATTAGGTTATCTACATAGAGGAATGGAAAAGATTGCTGAGAACCGAACCATCCTACAATATCTTCCTTATGTAACGAGATGGGATTATTTAGCTACCATGTTCACCGAAGCAATCACAGTGAATGCCCCAGAGAAGTTAGCGAATATTCAAATACCTAAAAGAGCTAGTTACATACGAATTATTATGCTTGAATTGAGTCGAATAGCTTCTCACTTATTATGGCTTGGACCCTTTCTGGCAGATGTTGGTGCACAAACCCCTTTCTTCTATATATTTCGTGAGAGAGAAATGATCTATGATCTTTTTGAAGCTGCTACAGGTATGCGAATGATGCACAATTATTTTCGGATCGGAGGAGTAGCTGTGGATTTACCATATGGATGGGTAGATAAATGTTTAGACTTCTGCCATCACTGTCTCTCGAAAGTCGATGAATATGAACGACTTATTACAAATAATCCTATCTTCCTCAAACGAGTAGAGGGGATAGGCTTCATTAGCCGGGAGGAAGCTATAAATTGGGGCTTATCAGGACCCGTGCTACGAGCCTCAGGAATTCAATGGGATCTCCGCAAGGTAGATCATTACGAATGCTATGATGAATTGGATTGGCAAATCCAATGGCAAACAGAAGGAGATTCATTGGCGCGTTATTTGGTACGAATGGGCGAAATGAGAGAATCCATAAGGATTATTCAACAAGCTCTGAAACTCCTTCCAGGAGGTCCATATGAGAATTTGGAAGCTCGCCGACTTAGTCAACAACCGAAGGAAGTTGAATGGAATGAATTTGATTATCAATTTATTGGTAAGAAATCCTCTCCTACATTCAAATTACCTAAGCAAGAACACTATGTAAGAGTAGAAGCTCCAAAAGGAGAATTAGGAGTCTTTTTGATTGGAGATGACAGTATCTTTCCTTGGCGATGGAAAATCCGTCCGCCCGGATTTATAAACCTGCAAATTCTTCCTCGACTAGTGAGAGGAATGAAACTAGCTGATATCATGACAATATTAGGTAGTATCGATATTATTATGGGAGAGGTTGATCGTTGATATGGTAACTGGTACACAATATTCTGGAGACCAAGTATTTGATTTGTTTTATGAGTTAGGAGTTTCAAGGGATTCTTTTGAATTGATTCGGATTCTAATATCTACTCTTAGCCTTATTCTAGGAGTAACAGTAGGAGTATTAGTTATTGTATGGCTTGAGTGAAAGATATCTGCGGGGATACAACAACGTATCGGGCCTGAATACGCAGGTCCGTTGGGAATCATTCAATCTATGTCAGATGGAATCAAGCTTTTGCTAAAAGAGGATATTGTTCCGGCTAGAGGAGATACTTGGTTATTCAACATTGGGCCAGCTGTGGTAGTTATACCGGTCTTTTTAAGTTACTTAGTAATACCTTTTGGACAAGAAATTATTCTCGCTGATCTGAATATAGGTGTTTTTCTATGGATCGCTATCTCTAGTATTGTCCCCTTAGGTCTTCTTATGGCAGGCTACGGTTCAAATAATAAATACTCTTTTCCGGGTGGTCTTAGAGCTGCTGCTCAATCTATTAGTTACGAAATACCTTTAGCTTTATGTATATTATCGATATCCCTATGTGTGATTCGTTAAATAAAATAAGAAAATAGAGTATTTAAGAGTAAAAGAGTCTTGATTCATTTCTTCAACAAAGTAACTAGATAGTCATTTGGGTAATTTCAAACAGCATCTTGCAGTACTTGAATTGAATCCCAACCTCTACATACAGGAGTGAAAGCATGTCCAAGCAATAGAAACTACTTCATCCCAGGTGTAGGATCAATTCCTGAGACCTGAAGCGGGGACTAAAGAATATGGATCTTCTTAGGCAGGCTTAGATGAGCAGAAACACTAATATACAAGAAAAGGTCGTAAAAAGAAATGAAGGAAAGGGTTCTACTTGTAAAATCCTGTTAACATTGAGCAAAGACTTAGCTTTAATAGGGATGACTAAGTAGTACGTCTTCAAGACTCCGATCTCGAGTATATCTCTATCTATCTTAATTATGACTATCTAGAACGAAGTAATCCTTTTCATATTTCCATGGTTCAATAGTTTCGTTATACCAAGTCTTGCATAGAATTATTGACCTTGTAATATAATGTCAGCATTTAGGTTACAAGTAAGTAATTTGAAAAGGATTGAACTCTGGAGGAATCTAACCTAGAAAAATCAGATGCAATACATATAATATAGATAGGTTTCTATCTTTCTAATAGATAGAAGACTTAGCAAATTCTATAAATGAAAGAGTCTCGGGTTATGTTGATTAAAGCACTGAAAAGGTTGAGATGGATTCAAAAGCTATCTTTTGTGACAAACAGAATCCCGTTGGTAGTATAAGTCTTTTAAAGGGATTATCATACTCTAAACAAGAAATATGAGTGAGCTCTTTGTAAGAAACCTACGAGTAGCCGTATGAATTCGCAGATTCATGTACGGTTTTGAATTAGAGGTGGTAACAACAATCTTACTATCGACTATAATCATCCAATAGCTTAAGTACAGTTGATATAGTTCAAACACAATCTAAATATGGCTTCCTGGGATGGAATTTGTGGCGTCAACCTATAGGTTTTATTGCTTTTTTTATATCTCCATTAGCAGAATGTGAAAGGTTGCCATTTGATTTACCAGAAGCAGAAGAAGAGCTGGTAGCAGGTTATCAAACTGAGTATTCAGGCATAAAGTTTGGTCTCTTTTATGTAGGCTCTTATCTGAATCTATTAGTCTCTTCATTATTTGTAACAGTTCTTTATCTAGGTGGATGGGATTTATCAATCCCATTCCTTTCAGAGATTGAACGAATCTACCTTTCATGGGATCTTAGCGGTGGATCTCTTGATGCATTTAACACAGTACTCAGAATTGTTATTACATCAGTCAAGTCGTACTCTTTCTTATTTGTTTCTATCATGACAAGATGGACTTTACCTAGAGTACGAATAGATCACTTATTAGATCTCGGATGGAAATTCCTTTTGCCTATCGCTCTGGGAAATCTTTTACTAACAGCTTCATTTCAACTCTTATTGATAAACTAACATATGATTTCTATTGCTATTAATATTAATCTAATCGAAAATTATTAAATCTTTAAAGAATAAATAGTCTTTCTAAAGTTATTTAGAATATGTTTTCTATCGTAACCGGATTTCAAGATTATAGTCAACGAGCAGTACAAGCTGCAAAGTATATTGGGCAAGGTTTCGTGGTTACTTTAGATCATCTGAATCGTTTACCTGTGACTATTCAGTATCCTTATGAGAAACTTATACCATCCGAACGATTCCGTGGACGGATTCACTTTGAATTTGACAAATGTATTGCTTGTGAAGTATGTGTTCGAGTATGTCCAATCAATCTGCCTGTGGTTGATTGGAAATTAATAAAGAATATTAGAAAGAAACAATTAAAGAGTTATAGCATCGATTTTGGGGTTTGCATATTTTGTGGGAATTGTGTTGAATACTGCCCAACCAATTGTTTATCAATGACCGAGGAATATGAGCTCTCAACTTATGATCGTCACGAATTAAATTATGATCAAGTTGCTTTGGGGCGTTTACCGCTTTCGGTCTCCCAGGATTCGACAATCCAAACAGCTTCAGCTCTAAGTTATTTATCTATGGGAGTCACGGAAGGTCACTTTAACAATCGGACTATCACTCACGATATCGATTGAAATTTGATTCAAATGACTATAACAAGTGGAATAAAATAATATGTTTATATCTAGACATATAACTAGTACTAGTAACTTATTGGAAAAGAAATATCTGACTGATTATGTACAACGAATCTATTCGAATTAATTCATAGAATTATTCTAATACTAATAGAACTAGGCATTCTATCAGGAAGTTTAGGAGTTGTAGTCTTTGCTAATGTAGTTCATTCTGCCTTTCCATTGGGGTTGGTTCTTATATGTATATCTCTCTTTTATTTGACGTTGAATGCTGATTTTGTAGCTGCTGCACAATTGCTTATTTACGTCGGAGCTATTAATATTTTGATTTTATTTGCTGTAATGGTTATTGAGAAACCAAGAGATTCCGGTTCATCCACTCTCTGGAATAAGGGAGATGCTACTACTCTGGGAGTTTGTACTAGTCTTTTCTTAATATTAACTATCATGATTCGAGATACAAGATGGTCTAATATCTCTCTGAACCAACAAGTGAAGACTATTGTTCAAGAAACTTCTAGAAACAACATTCAAAAAATTGGGTATCATCTGTTAACAGATTTTCTAGTTCCGTTTGAACTCCTTTCGATACTTCTCTTAGTTGCTTTGGTAGGAGCGATTACTATAGCTCGTAACGAACACATTGTTGAGATAGACAAAAAGGATGCTTCATCACAAAGGAATAATCCTTAATCTTATTAATTATTACTCTTTATAAGATTATCTTATCTTCTTTTTTCTAAAGCATTAATACATTTAGTTAGGAATTTACTACATTATGGTCGAACATGGATTAATGTTAGGTGCCTTTCTCTATTGCATCGGTTTCTTTGGACTAATTACAAGTCGAAATATAGTCAAGGCAATAATGTGTCTTGAGTTAATTCTTAATGCAGTTAATATCAACCTTGTAATTTTTTCCAATTCTTTTGATAGTCAACAGATAAAGGGAGAAGTCTTTTCCATATTCATAATAGCTATTGCAGCTGCTGAAGCCACTATTGGCTTATCGATCGCTTTGGTTATTCAACGCAATAGGAGATCAACTCGTATTGATCAATTTAATCTGTTAAAATGGTAATTAGCTAATCACTAATATTGTCAAATGACTCAATGGCCTTGAAATAGCTTCTATCTTTTCTAGTAGAAAGTCACTACTTGTCTATACTTGATTTATGCTTCAAACATTAAAGAATCATGTTGTATTTATCTCAATCTTTCTTTATTTTATTAACTAGGTCTGATTTGTATCGTGCTTCTATATATTATATAATTCATTAATCTCAGGGAACGAGACAGGGCAGGGAGGGGATTCCGTTATCTTACTGCTAGGTCTCTATTAATTGTGTAGAAACTTATTAATGAATTCTAATAAATAGTACGATCAGAGCTATAATAGGTTTATCCGATTCTTGAGAGTGAAGAATAGAGCAGAAAGAATATATACTAATTATTTAGATAACTAGAGTCTATTTCCTATCTATCAACCTAATAGGAGTAAAAAGTTCAATGGCACATTCAGTAAAGATTTATGATACATGTATCGGTTGTACTCAATGCGTAAGAGCCTGTCCAACAGATGTATTAGAAATGATACCGTGGGATGGCTGTAAGGCCAATCAAATTGCTTCTGCCCCTAGGACAGAAGACTGCGTAGGCTGTAAGAGATGTGAATCCGCTTGTCCAACAGACTTCTTAAGTGTACGTGTTTATTTGGGAGCTGAAACGACTCGTAGTATGGGTCTAGCTTACTAATCTCCTACTTGACACGAATTTGAGGGATTGAATCAATTCTGTTCTTAACTCATACTCAAAGATTAGAGTTTACTGCTTTTGAGTATGAGTCTATATTGAGATTCTTCAATATTCTTTATTAAATCTTTCTATCCATGATCAGTAATATACCTTGGTTAACAATAATTGTTCTTTTCCCAATCCTTGCAAGTATATTGATTCCAATGCTCCCTGAAAATGGAAGTAGAATTATTCGATGGTATACACTAGGTATCTGTATCTTAGAGTTCCTTTTAATTCTTTATATATTCTATTGTCACTTTTGTATTGATACTCAGTCTATTCAATTAATAGAGAAGACTAATTGGATAGGCTCGATTCATTTTTGTTGGGTCTTAGGTATTGACGGACTCTCTATGGGTCTTGTTCTATTAACAGGATTTGTTACTACTTTGGCAACTTTAGCAGCTTGGCCAGTCACACAGAATATACGTTTATTCTATTTCTTAATGTTAGCCATGTATGCGGGTCAAATAGGACTGTTTGTTTCTCGAGACCTTCTTCTCTTCTTTCTCATGTGGGAATTGGAACTTGTTCCAATTTACATACTTCTATGTATATGGGGTGGGAAAAGACGTCTCTATTCAGCTACCAAGTTTATACTATACACAGCTGGGGGTTCTATATTCCTCCTAGTCGGGGCTTTAACTATGAGTTTCTACGGAACTGGGGTACCCTCCTTTGATATTAAAGATTTAACCAACAGATCATACCCTATAGGATTAGAAGTGCTTTTTTATATAGGATTCTTAATAGCTTATGCTGTAAAATTGCCAATTTTCCCTTTTCATACTTGGTTACCAGATACACATGGCGAAGCACATTATAGTACATCTATGTTGCTAGCTGGAGTTTTGTTAAAGATGGGAGGATATGGATTGATTCGAATCAATATGGAATTATTGCCTAATGCTCATTCTCTATTTGCCTCATGGTTAATGCTCCTCGGAGCCATCCAAATTGTCTATGGATCATTGATCTCTTTAAGTCAACGTAACCTTAAGAGAAGAATAGCGTATTCGTCGATTTCACATATGGGTTTTGTTCTAATCGGAATTGGTTCTTTGAAGACTACAGGTCTTGATGGGGCTGTCTTACAAATGATTTCTCATGGACTAATAGGTGCAGCATTATTCTTTCTTGCAGGGACTTGTTATGATAGAACACGGACCTATTCTCTCGATCAATTAGGAGGAATAGCTATCCAAATGCCTAAGATATTCACTATGTTTAGTGTTTTTTCAATGGCATCTCTTGCATTACCGGGAATGAGTGGATTTGTGGCAGAATTGCTTGTATTCTTAGGAATAGTAACTAATGAAAGTTCTTCATTTCCATTGAAATTATCAATTATACTAATTGGAGCTTTGGGGGTAATTGTAACTCCTATTTACTTGCTATCAATGTTACGCCGAATATTCTACGGATATAGAACATCCAATTATTTAGATCCATATCTCATCGATTTTGGGCCGCGAGAGATTTTCATTTCAATTTGTCTCTTCTTACCAATTCTAGGAATCGGATTGTATCCAAATATTGTTTTGTCTCTGTGGAATAAGAAAGTAGTATCTATTCTATCTCAATATACTTCTCTATCTTAAAGAGGAGAACAGACTAGGAAACTTTTTCTATTAAGAAACTCTTTTTTGGAGTACATAATCTTTTTACTAGTTCTTTAATTAGTAACACTTGCTCAAGCCTTTTGTTCAACATCTTGTCAATAAATCTATAGAGCAGTCTTATTAGTCTTCCACTGAATAGGAATAAGGAACCGATATAACGATTCCCTATTTGAAGAATCTTTAGTTACATCAATCATTGCTTATATATCTTAAATCTTTAAGAGATAGAAAGAATGTCTGAGGTACTCTTCTCTGATCAATTCATTCATGCTTCATTCATGTTTAAATCAACCATCCGTAGTTGTGTAAACCAATTCCCAATAGATTAACTCCTAAGAAACGAATCCAAACCAGAAAGAATCCTGTAGATGCTACGATTGCAGGCCTCTTTCCTTGCCAGCTCTTAGTTGTTTTTGTATGAAGATAGATAGCATATATAATCCAAGTTACTAATGCCCAAGTCTCTTTGGGATCCCAGCTCCAATAAGAACCCCAAGCCTCATTAGCCCATACTGCTCCAGAGAGAATACCAATCGTTAGAAATGGAAACCCTAAACTGATAAGTTGATAACTCCATTGATCGAGTCGGTGGATTGAATCACACCTCCGTAAATTCAAAGATAACCAAAAGAAAGAGTTTCTTAGATTACTTCTTTCTTGTTTATAAGAGGCTTTATTAGTTTCTACAAACATTAGAGTTAAAAGATCTTGACTTTGTCTACGGACAGAAGAACCGATTTCTGCATCATAGATAATAACTAATAACGACATTGCTAATAAAGATCCGCATAACAAGGTTGCATAGCCTAGTAACATCATACTTGCATGCATCATTAACCAATGAGATTGTAAAGCGGGTACCAACGCTGTAGATTGTTCTATTTCTTCGGAGAAACCTATAGTTGCAAAACCATGGGTCAACATAGCACTTGGTGCTGTTAGTCCTCCTGCCCACTCATTCTGATTCTTAATTCCTAGAATTATGTGGAGTAAAGAGAAGCTCCACGAGAGAAACATAGATGATTCATATAAATTGCTTAATGGTAGGTGTTTGGATTGAAACCACCGAATTATCATAGATCCTGTTATACAGATTAGAGCAATTATCATACCTTTGTTATTCAAACGATTTAATCTCTCGATTTTATAGCATAAACTTATCCACTGAAGCAAAGTAACGCAAAAAAGTGTAAGAAAAGAGATGTGAGCAAAAGTGTATTCTATATTAGTGTGCATAATGGAAGAATTCAATAAGTTAACAAGATTCAATTAGCAATCAATAGCAATATATTCCTGTTAGTTAATATTGAAGATATATTCTTTACAACAATTGAATATATCTTTTGTTCAAAGAACAGATACCTCTAGTGAGTAAGTATTTGTTGATTTTGGATCATGAGAAAGTGCCGCTACTCGGATTCGAACCGAGACGCTCTAGCACTGCTTCCTAAGAGCAGCGTGTCTACCTGTTTCACCATAGCGGCTTATTCTTTTGGCTAGGTATAATAATACCATTTTCTTAAGTGACTCGTCAATCTTGTATTGCTTATGAAAGCAGTAAAAGGATACATAGAGAGGTGCCGTATTCTATTTCTATCAGAAAGTCTCTTTAATAGTTCTTTTCAAGTTGATTCAGAGTTTAGTGTTATACTTATACAAGAAGAGCGGGATATAGCGTAGTTTGGTAGCGTGCCATCTTGGGGTGATGGAGGTCGCAGGTTCAAATCCTGCTATTCCGAATAGAAATACTATTGGTTAGTAATAATGTCATAACGAGTAGAATATCAAAGCAATCTCTTTAGTTATTATTAGTTATTATATGATATTTGTAGAATTGTTAATAGACACTTTATCTATCTCTTTTTATCTTTTTTTTTAATCTCTTAAATTATTTCTTTTTGAATAACTACTGTGAGATTGTGAGGTTTTACACTCAGAAGAGGATGTTAATACTGAATCAATCGTATATTAGATCGATAATTGATTGGACCAATCTCTTAATGAAGTACAAGATTTACGTTCCATATATTAGCTTAGGATATTAGATTTGAAAGAGTTCTTTTTGGCTTCTTTTGAATTAAGTTATGACTACTCTTTGTTCATTTAACAAGAGTAAAAGAAAAACGTTCTTTTTTAATATTTTATTATTATCTAATCCTTTGATCTTAGAAGTATTAGCTTTAATTGATTTGGGCCTTTTTTTATTCTAGTACTTTGTAATCATAGGCTTTAATAAGAAAGACGATCATATGCTAATAATCGTTCTGTCTGGATTCTCCTTCTCACCAGACAGATAACTTAGTCGTTTTTATTTGAACCATATCACTTGCTTGGTTTATAAATAGAGTCTGTCTGTTCTTCTACTCATATTCAATTGTTTCTGATAGGTTCAAGACCTCTTTGGTTCGTCACTATATATATAATAAAAACTCTTTGACCGACCGGTTAAAATGGATTGAGCTAACGAACGAGCTTTTGATGCTATTTTACCTGTTTTAGACTTCCAAACATGATTACGGATCTTTTTCTTTGATCTGGAAGTGCGTTTCTTTGGAACTGCCATAATGAAGTATATATATTCTTTTATTTTTATTCTTAAGATTTAAACAGAATGATATAATTCTATTGATACACATTGATAGAATGAATAGAATTAACAACAAGATAATTGAGAAAAAGAAAAAGAAGAAGAAAGAAATAAAAGCTAAGATTCGATAGTATTAGGTTTGTTTTTCTTTAAATATTACATATGAAATTATTAATTTATCCAATCAATCAAATGATTATAACTAAGTCATGAATCCGTTTTTTTTGAACAAATAGAATCTACTATAAATCGAATAAAATCTTGTCTATATCCCAATCTCCTCCGTGTTTTCTTCTTAGAGTGGATCTTTTGCATTATTCTTTTCTTCTCGAAGCAAGGATGTAGGATCCGTCCCTTAACAATTGCGTTAGTTAGCCAAGGATGTCCAAGATCAATGTTAGACCCTTCACAAATTAGAAGAACCCTATACATCGAGATTTTGGTATTTGGTTTTAAAACATCCCGACCAAGCAAAGCAAAACGGCGAATATCGTAAAACCTTCCTGGTTCTACCCGAAGTTGTTTCCCTCCGGTGTCGATTATTGCATACTTATTCATCATTATTCTCTTTTGTGTTAATCGAATGGCTGAAATAGATTAATCAATTCTTGATATTCAATAAAGAGATTTTCTTTAATAAGTATCTCTGACATTTTTGATTCTTGTCAAGTTTCGATATAAAGATTCGACCAAGGCCCAAACCAGCCAATTTAATTCTCTCTAAAAAAGTATATAAGGTAAGATTTATCTGTTCATGCACATCTTTTTCTATTTTTATTTCAATCTATTTGATTACCATATCTTGATAATATAATTTGGGCATACAATGTTTATGGAATCCTTTTACAAATATCTTTGGGTCGTTCCTGCATGTCCATTCATAACTTCTGGCTCGATTGGACTAGTATCGTTCGTTTTTCCAAGAGTCACTAGAGGTATTCGCCATGGATGTGCTATAGTCAGTATTCTCTCATTAACTGTAGCAATGTACATCTCTTTCACTCTATTTCAACAGCAGATTGTTAATCATTCAACTTACGAACATTCATGGTCATGGATCCTTAATGATGACATTTCTATAAGAATGGGTTTATTATCCGATCCACTTACTTCGATTATGTCGATACTAGTCACGACTGTAGGTATTTTGGTTATGATTTATAGTGATAGTTATATGTATCATGACCAAGGGTATGTAAAGTTCTTTGTTTATTTGAGTTTATTTGCTGCTTCGATGTTGGGATTAGTACTTAGCCCCAATTTGCTACAAATCTACTTTTTCTGGGAACTAGTTGGAATGTGCTCTTATTTGTTGATAGGTTTTTGGTTTGCACGACCAAGTGCTGCTAATGCTTGTCAGAAAGCTTTTGTAACTAATCGTATAGGAGATTTTGGATTATTACTAGGTATTTTGGGTATATATTGGATAACTGGTAGTTTTGAGATTCATGGATTGTGTGACTGATTTAACGAATTAACTCTTAACAGTAGTGTAAATTATTCTTTTGCTAACATATGTGCTCTTTTACTGTTTTTAGGTCCGGTAGCTAAATCTGCACAATTCCCACTTCATGTCTGGTTGTGTGATGCTATGGAGGGACCCACGCCTATCTCAGCTCTTATACACGCTGCCACTATGGTGGCAGCTGGAATCTTTCTTGTGGCACGGATTTTTAAGCTCTTTGAATATCTACCTTTAAGCATGAGTGTCATATCTTGGGTAGGTGGGATAACTGCTCTTTTAGGAGCGACAGTAGCTCTTGTTCAGAAAGATCTCAAGAAAGGTTTAGCCTATTCTACTATGTCTCAATTAGGATATATGATGTTGGCTTTAGGTATTGGTGCTTATCAGTCTGCTTTATTTCATCTTATTACACATGCTTACTCTAAAGCTCTATTATTCTTGGGCTCTGGTTCAGTTATTCACTCGATGGAAAGATTTGTTGGATATTCTCCCACTAAAAATCAGGATATGCTTTTGATGGGTGGTTTACGAAGATATATGCCAATCACTGGAACAACTTTCTTATTAGGTACTTTATCCCTTTGTGGTATACCCCCTTTAGCTTGCTTCTGGTCGAAGGATCAGATTATTGCGAAGAGTTGGTTGTGTTCTTCTTTCTTTGGTTGTATAGCTTCATTTACTGCTGTTTTAACTGGTTTCTATATGTTCCGTATCTATCTTCTCACATTTGAGGGTGATTTTCGTGTCAATTGGATGGTGGTGGATCAAAATCCTCTCTCTCTTGTCACGAACAATATTATTTGGGGTAATAGCGAACTAGAAAATCCAATCAACAAAAAGAATAAAGTTTCTTTATTCTTACGGAAAGAAAGAATTGATTTGAAAGAGAACTTCATCAAAGAATCTAAGGAAAAGACTTCTTCAAATTCCAAGATTTCTTGTTCTTATGCATCTATTTATCCTAAAGAGTCAGGCTCTTTGATTATATTACCCTTGGTAATATTGTCAATTCCAACATTATTGATTGGATTGATAGGAATTCCTTTTTCGGCAAAAACAAATCTTGATTTTTTGTCAGAATGGTTAACTCCTCTTCGATATATTTCTTATTATGAACAGAATTCTGAGAGTTTCTTACAATTCTTAGTAGAAGCAACAGGTTCAGTTAGTTTGTCATTAGTTGGAATACTTATTTCCTATATTATATATGGCCCTATGCTGTTTTTTCGTCGAAAGGACTTTTATCAGATATTTAAAGAATGGTTGAATCCAGTTAATCTCTTTATTCAAGATTGGTCAAGAAATCAAGGTTATTTTGATTATTATTACGATATCTTCTTTATAAGAGGTATCCGTTCTGTCAGCAAGCTTATTTCAATGTTTGACGAATGGGTAATTGACGGAATGATTAATGGTATCGGTATTTCGAGTTTTCTAGGGGGAGAGGGCGCAAGATACGGGGAAGGCGGGAGAGTATCCTCTTATTTATTCGGATTAATGATTGGGACTGTTGTATTGTTAATTGTTTTCATTTCTCTCGTTTCCTAAGAGCAAGCTAAGAGCTTATACTTCTATAAGTATAAGAATCCTGTGATTATTCTACTATGTTTATCAGAGAAGGAGAAATAGAAACTAGTGATTGCTGATTGATCGATATGCATCTTAGGGGGGGGGGCTGGTGCGGAAGATCTTAGTGATCGCCCCCCCTCCCCCGAATCGGGCGGGGGCTCTATCCGAGGAGGCAGAGGGGATTGCTATCATTACGGCTTCGTCCTATAATAAGAGTTAGGATGTACGCGAGATTTATGAAGTCCCGAAGAAAGCTCTGTGTTTTCGACTAGTTAACGTCTTACAGGTTAAGGTTTAAAAGGCGGCTCAAGAAACAAGAGTCTATTTCTTCTCTTTGAGTGTATATGGGACTAAATCCTCTGCTCTGCAACCTTCCTCGGTAGCTCAGTGGTAGAGCGGTCGGCTGTTAACCGATTGGTCGTAGGTTCAAACCCTACCCGGGGAGATTCATCTATCTCCAGTGGAATAGAGGATAGTTTGGATGATGTAGATTATGGTGCTTCTCTTCAATAGGATAATACTCCTCCATGCTCCATTCATTTACGCCAAAGAAGGGAAAAGTACTCTCTCATAATATAGAGATAAGGATGAGTAATCCATACCCTCCCCCCCTATTCATTAGACAATCGAATCGAATGCTTCTAAGGACAGGAAGGACCCGAGAGTTTAGCGTTGCTTCTTCGAAAATCTCGATTTAAGATAAGCGATTTCGGTGAAAGAGCTATGCCGGAGGAACAAGCCCCACATCTTTGGCTTTGTGTCTGGAATCATAATCATAATATTTGTTTGCCTATCTACTATTGAGAGGTAAAGGACGCTCAGGGATGATTGTGGGCGAGGAGGGATTCGAACCCCCGACACCGTGGTTCGTAGCCACGTGCTCTAATCCCCTGAGCTACAGGCCCCGTTTGTACTGGATCTGTTCCGGTCTAGGATAGACTAGAAGGGAGACAACCTTTCCTCTCTCCATCCATTCCGAGTTAGAGATCTTAGGATCCTCTCCTCCCCCAATCCAGCCAGAAAGAGAGGGGATTCTATTCTCATGAAGTGAGAAAGAAGGAGGTGCTAATAGAGAGAATCCCTGGGGTCTCGGACAAAGGAGATGACCTTTTGGTAAGGGAGAATGGAAGGCATTGAGGCCTTTCTTTCATCCTGGCGTCGAGCTATTTTCTCGCAGGGCTCCCCCTGCAATATCGTTACCGCGGTAGAGTTTCACCACCAAGTTCGGGATGGATTGGTGTGGTTCCTCCACGCCTAAGACACCAGAATATAAACCTGTGAACGAAGAGGAACATAAGGAAGAAGCGTATCTATTGGTTAGTTCTTAGAAGGCTCTAATTCCGGAAGGTACACCATTCCCTCTGGTGTACCTTCAGGCAGAGAACATTCCTCTGATGCGGAAATCTTGGATTGGTTTCTATTCTAGGCTGATGTTGTCAGACAATCGAATAATAGGTGGCATTGCCTAATCGAATTGATCAGGTTATGCGAGAACAAGGTTCAAATCTCTCGGTCTATTAGGATGCCTCAGCTGCATACATTACTGCACTTCCACTTGGCACCTATCGTAATGATAAACGGCTCGTCTTGCCGTGACCTTATCTTGGATTCTCAGATCAAAGACTTCCGTCGTTTCCCGGCCAGGACGGATAATCCGTCGTTGCTCCGGCTCTTTCTGCGTTCAGAGTCTTCCGAGTAAGTAAGAATAA